TCGACTTGGAATCGTCAAGTCATGCATAACTGTTTAGTCAAAGCAATCATTTTGCTCGAACTACGCAGTTTCGTTGGTTTACCGCGAGACATTTATCCTTACACCCAACTATATATAGCTTTAAAATAAAAAAAAAAAAAATCAGTAAAGTAAAATAATAATAAATATCGCTATTATCGTATATTATAACATATAAAAAAATACATATACAAATAAAACGTTCTCGCTTTCACCTTTTTCTCTAAAGAAAAGGAATGGGAAATCGAATTCTCATTTTTTCGCATTTCTTTCTAATAAAAAAAATTATTAATATTAACAATAAAACGAATTTCTAAATTGAGATTTCGAGCGAAAGAAAGGTCTTGGTATTGCTATATTTTATTATTCCGGACTGAGCTATGTAAAGAAAAAATGACTTGTTTTGTTCTTTGCTAGGTAAGGTATTAAGGTATACGACGAGAAAAAAGTCTATTTCATAGCGTTGTCAGCGTTTCCAATGAAACTGACTAAAGATCTTTGTCAAGCCCTCGCTTGTCCACAAATAAAATAAAACAAATTAAGTAGTACGTTCCGAGATCAATATGACTTACTATTCGATTGGAGTGAGGTTGAGTTAGCTTGCTCCCTCAGATCATGATTTTTACTCCAAAAACTCACTAGGATTACATATAAAAAAGGGATTTTCAATAATTGATTGGGGATAGTAAAGAGAAAAACTCACATGCCATTAGCCTACGAAGATTAATGGAGAAAAAAAAAATGGGTTTGTTTATCCGAAATTCGAAAAAGGCCGGTTGGATCCGTGGGAGCAAGCTTCGGGGAAGAACTTTTTTTTCGACAAATCGCCCGGCCATTACAAATACCAAAAACTACGGGGAATGCAAATTTGTCTCTAGAAAACTATAGGGCTATACGGACTCGAACCGTAGACCTTCTCGGTAAAACAGCCCAAACTTTATTATTATTATCAAACTGATTCAAACTGTTTCAAAGACCCAACATGCATTTTTTTTGCATTGGGCTCTTTCATTAACTGATATAAATATAAGTTAATCCACCATATTTTTTCTTGTACAGAAAGCAGATGGTTCCGTGTGCTCGGATTCATTATTCGGATTCATTATTTGGACTCTGATCCGGTAGCACTACCAAAGTGTTTCAAAGAAGGGTTATCTTGACGTAGGTCTGCCTTTGGCCTAGATCTATTTTAAAAGGAAATGGAGTCTCTATCGCTCTGTTTAAAGAATCAAATATGAAACTTCATACACCTTAAAGTTCATAGGACGAAAAGAGATTTTTCGAGGTCCTTATACTTCATTATGCCTAGCATTGAATAAGCTGGTTATTCACCCTATCACTATCTCTAATCAATAAGGCGTTCTATTTGAACGACTAGATGGACACCCGAATTGGACTGAACTAATTGCTGTCAGGCTGTTGTTCTCTTGTTTCCGTAAAGTCATAGAGTAAGACATCGATTTGTCAATCAAGTCTTGTGATTGCATGATGAACTCCCCTGAAAAACATTGGCGCACGTGTAAACGAGTTGCTCTACCAACTGAGCTATAGCCCTTGTGTTTGTGCTACATATTTTAGCACGTAGCAAATTTTTTGTCAAGATGAGGATTCCACGACCCAACATCGTAGCTCTTTGATCTGTTTGATTCATATTGCTTAGAAGTAATATTCCATTTATAATCTATGAGGTGGGGTTTCTATTTGTTTCTCTTTGTGATGATAAATGGCCTACTTAACTCAGCGGTTAGAGTATTGCTTTCATACGGCAGGAGTCATTGGTTCAAATCCAATAGTAGGTAGAGCCTTATTAGATACCAGAGTCACTGGTATCTAATAAGTTTTTATACTCACGCCTATCCTTATCTTTTAATCTGATAAAAAATAAAAAAAGAATGAATTTGTACCCTTTTTTCATTATTTCATTAGAATTTCATTCTGCTTGATTGTAGTTTTATTCAATCAGCAAAAAAAGATCAAATACAATTTAAACAAAAGAGAACTTCCTTTTTTTATTATGCTTATGCGGACATACCAACTCGTTACGAAACCATATTGCTAGCTTCTACTCGTGTCCTAGCTCGTCTGAGAGCTAAATTTGCCTCAATTGTTTGTCTCTTTCCTTCTGCTTTCCTCAAATTAGCTTCTGCTATTTCAAGAGTTTGCTGAGCTTCTTGTGGATCAATGTCACTACCTTTCTCAGCATCATTTACTAAAACTGTGATCTCATTATTGCCTATTCGAGCAAAACCGCCCATCAGAGCCATCGTTAACCATTGGTCGTTAAGTCGTAGTATTCTCAATATACCTATATCTACAGCAGTGGCAATAGGGGCGTGGTTTGGTAATACGCCGATTTGTCCGCTATTAGTAGATAAAATGATTTCTTTTACTTCGGAATCCAAAACAATTCGATTAGGAGTCAGTACACAAAGATTTAAGGTCATTTCTTCAATTTGTTCTCCATTTCTAAGTTCATAGCTTT